GCTCCAATTTTGAAGATACTTAGTTCAAATTATTCGGGTGAATAGAATGAACAAAACAAAAAGAGTTACACATCATGAATTTTGTACCACAGATATGAATAAAGCATATACCTCCAGACATCTAGCTGAATAAGCGATCCATACTGGATAATAAATATCTGTATCAACCTATATTTTCAACCCGTAGAATAGATATTCACTATAAATGAATTATGTGCCAGGAACCAGATTTGAACTGGTGACACGAGGATTTTCAGTCCTCTGCTCTACCATCTGAGCTATCCCGACCCTTCTCACCGCATCATCCTTATTTTTACTCGAATACTTCGGTCTATGTTAATTAAAAAGACTAACAAAAAGATTACAAAGTTTTATTCCGGCTCTGCCTTTTTGTGTTTGTGAAGATTCACAACCAAGACTTTAGAAATAAGTTTCGATACGAGTAAATAGTATGGATTTTTAATGATTAAAAAAGAGATTAAAAAAAGGTATTCTGTTCTCAAAGATGTTAATTTGTACGTGTATCATAAGATACTATATGTGATAAAAAAAGCATTTTGTTCAGATCCATTTGTGAAAGAGTAGAAGGTATGAGAAAGAAAACAAATTTTGAAACGTTAACGAAAAGAGAGAATCAGAAGAATAATAATAAGGGAATCGGAGTCAAATAGGCTTTTTTGGGGATAGAGGGACTTGAACCCTCACGATTTCTAAAGTCGACGGATTTTCCTCTTACTCTAAATTTCATTGTTGTCGATATTAACACGTAGAACGGGACTCTATCTTTATTCTCGTCCGATAGTTTCTTAAAAGAAAAGATGTATCATACCTGGGGGTCAATAATTTGATCAACTAATCTAAATATTCGATTCTTTTTTTTTTTCAACTTGGAATACATTAACAACAATTATCTTATTTGTTATAGAATTTTTTGTTAGTTGTTATTTAATTATCTTATTTGTTATAGAATTTTTTGTTAGTTGTTATTTAATATAACAAGAATCAAATATAACAAAATCAAAATACAGAATCAGGTCATCATTAATTATTTGAAATAGTATTTCAATCAATTTCAGCATATACATTATATATACGTATGTATATACTTTTTTATCCTATCGGGATTGGGAGTTGGGACGGAAGGATGCCTTTCCTAAGAAAGGCGGTCAACCGAACCCCATTTGTTAGATGTTAGAACATCTTCCATTGAGTCTCTGCACCTATCCCCTTGTTTTAGTTTTATTCCCGGTTTCTGAACCTTTCTTTGTTTTTGGAAAATAGGATTTGGCTCAGGATTGCCCTTTTTTAATTCCAGGGTTTCTCTGAATTTGAAAGTTATTCACTTAGTAAGTTTCCATACCAAGGCTCAATCCAATTAAGTCCGTAGCGTCTACCAATTTCGCCATATCCCCTTTCTTTATATCTCATTATTGCAATTCTATTCTATTTTTTTTGTCTATCCTCTCCTCTTGAATATCTTTAAAGAGGGACCCTATTTCCATTTTTTTTTTTGTGCAATCAGAAATAATTCTATCATTTCGATATCCTCAATTCAATATGTATGTATATACACCGCGTATTAGATATGCCCTTGCTTCCCTTTTTTCGGGGGAACTTTGAATACTCGAAGGATCGCTTCTTTACTTTGTTTTTTTTTAGAATCAAAAAGTTTTACAAATTCAAAGATAAAAAGATAAGTAGTATTCTATGTAAATTGAAATTAAATAAATTGATAAATTGAAACGAAAGTTCAATTAAAGTACCATTATACTATATAAGATAGATAAAAGATTACTATTAAAAGAGAAGGTAATATGATAAAAGTAATATGAAGTGAAGTATAACTGAAGTCCAGACTGTCAATTTCTAGCATCAAGTTCTAGTATAAGAATAATAAATTGAAAATTGACAAAGAGCTATTGGAATATTTCTTTACAACTCTAGAAGCCTTTGTTTACTTGAGTTCCTATACATATAATAATTGTTCTTATTTTAGCCCGCTTAGCTCAGAGGTTAGAGCATCGCATTTGTAATGCGATGGTCATCGGTTCGATTCCGATAGCCGGCTTTTGTCAATTTGGTTGATTTTTTACAATGTCTTTTTGTTTTGAAAGAAAAGAGATGAAAGAAAAGAGTATTGAAAAGGCCTCTCTTCCCTTTTTTCAAAGGGTCCCCGATCCAGTATAAATAAATATTATGTAGTTAGCAATTGCATTGCTAATAATTTTGCATTTTTCTTCAATTCATCATTTTGACTTGAAGAAAAATGAGAGTCGTTAAATCTTCGCAGAATAAATTCGGGACTTCTTACTAACTATATAGACCTTTACCTTTCTTTAATACCAATACCCTATAGTTTATATATGGATCTATATTATCTAATAAATATTATTATTAAATATTATAATATATATATATAAATAATATAAATTATAATATAAATAATATAAATTATATAAATCTTTAGGAGTATTCTATTTTTCATATATTTTCTATTTTT